TAATAAAAATCTCAAAATATTTAATTCTATTTTTTTCTTATTTCTTATTATTTTTTTCTTATTTCTTATTAATTTAATAAAAAAATAAAGTAAAAGCGGGTAGCGGGAATCGAACCCGCATCGTTAGCTTGGAAGGCTAGGGGTTATAGTCGACGTTGATTCATCATTTTTAACGTCTCTAATTCAAAACTGAACGTGAAACTTTGGTTTCATTCGGCTCCTTTATGGAAGATGTATAAATTCCTATATTAAGACATGAACGAAAAAAAAATTCCACCCATAACATCTATGTCAGCTTTTCTGTCTGAATGTATTCAGAACAACCCGCTTTCTAGACGATCCCTATAGAAAAGAGGGGGATTATATTATAACAACCTTTCTAGTTACTTCGTTCTCTATTTCTATGTGAGAGAATCCTTAGGAAAAGCATTTTGTTTCTACCGAGCTAAAACAATTTGTCGATGTCTCTAGTAAACCAAAGTCATTGTTTAATAGCCATTTTGCTTCAATTTCCGTAATACAAATTCCAAATTAAAGATTTAGTTACGATTAGAAAGCCACTTTCTATCTTTATCCATGGATCCTTTACTCATACTTATTGAATTAGAAGTATTGATCTAATTAAAAAAAAAAATTATGTTTCGTAATCTCATAATCCAATTTTTCAATTTTTAATTGATTCTTGGATACAAATCACGAGAATGTATATTCTTCCTCGAATTTTTCATTGCGAGGTAAAGGATTAAATCCTTTTAAGAAATAAAGTTTTTGGTCGGAATGAAATATTAATCAAACCGAAAGACCCCTTAACTATATAAAGGATTATAGAACGAATCACACTTTTACCACTAAACTATACCCGCTACAATCCGATTATTGTATATAAATGAACCTTTTGTCGAACAAGAAAATGGGTCGTAATAAAAAGTGAAAAGAGTAAAAAGAAAGGATAGGATCATAAAATAATCATGAAAATTAGAGCGTTTACGTGTTGTATCAGAGAACCCAATGAGATTCGGAAAAGAGAATTCATTAAATTTCAATAACTAAAACTAAATAACAAGTGTTTTTTTGCCGGAGGTTTTTGACCTAGACGTCTCGACAAAACTACTTAAGCCATAACATACATGAAAATGTATTGTGCAAGAATCCACAGTTCCCTTTTTGTTATTTATTTACTTTACTAATTTACTAAAATAAAAGGAATAAAGAAAATAAAGAATAAATATAAAAAATTAAGATAAGAAACGACACTTTGATTCGATATCATTTGATTCTATATCATAGAAATCAAATGAGTTTTTATTTTTCCAATCGTAATAACAAGCAAGTATTTTAGTTTTCAAATAAAAAAAAAATTATTTATGATTCGTTGGAACAATAAATGGCGGGCCCGGCCTGGTCAGTACTTAGCCGGGCCGTGGAACTAAAAAGCACTCTCGGATGAAAAAAAAATATTATGAAGGGCTCTTTCAATCCTTATTTTTTATAATGTAACATAGTATTATCCTTTTTCAATTGGGAGGAGAGATGGCTGAGTGGACTAAAGCGTCGGATTGCTAATCCGTTGTACGAGTTTTTCGTACCGAGGGTTCGAATCCCTCTCTTTCCGTTTTTGTTGATGACTTGGTATTTTCTTTCGAATTTTTCGCGAGCTCTTTTTATTTTTAATAGTTAAAAATGTGTAATAGATAAAATCCTACTAAGAACATTTTAAAATCAAGCAAGGAAAACCTTATCTTTTATTCTTCACGTCCAGGATTACGTCCTGGATCATTAGACAGGAATCCGAAAATAAAGAGAGAAACAAAGAATATCACTACCGTGTAAACAAATAGTTTGAGAGTAAGCATTACATAATCTCCAAGATTTTTTTTAGTAAAAAAGAGAATAGATTCTCCGTTTTTATACCGCATACCCTACTATTTTGATTTTTTATTTTGACACCAAGAAATAAAGTGGGGTGATCCAGATTTTTCGCGGTTGTACAAGAATTTCAATATTTGAATTGAGGGTGTAAGACTTATCTGATCTTATCAATTCTTTTCTTTGAATTTTTTTTTTTTCAATAAATCATGAATTTGTCTAGACATTATTAAATTAAAGATATCATCGAAAACTTACAGCAGCTTGCCAAACAAAGGCTAAGAGAAAAAAAAACAGGGGTATTACTGGCATAACATCTACGATTGGATTTAAAAAAGCGTAGGCCTCGGGCAATTTGGCGACGAAAAAACTACTTGAATAAAGAGCAGAATTAAGACAGATACAGATCAAACTAAATATATTAAGCATAACAAACATTTTGTTCTTGAGGATAATTGTATTTTATTTATTTTGATTGAGTTATTAATAAATTGAGTTTTTTATTATTTTATTATTATAAATATGTTATTATTCATAGAAAAGAAAAATGAATAAAAAGAAAATAAGATAGACCAAAAAACTTTCTTTGATTTGAACTCACCCAATCAAAAATCTTTCAATTCTCAAATCAAAAGAGAATAGAATAAACCATACTTTCATACAATATCTTAATTGAATTATATGTAATGATCAATAAATTCTGTTTAATTCTACGTCTACATGTATAAAAATTCTAGTAATCTATTTTATAGATAATAGATATTTAGACTTGAGTTGACGAACAACCAGTACCAATATTAGTGTTTATTAGTGTCGACTAGAAATGGGGCGTGGCCAAGTGGTAAGGCAACGGGTTTTGGTCCCGCTATTCGGAGGTTCGAATCCTTCCGTCCCAGAACATAACTGACCCACGATCATTTTATTAATCTATAATTTTATTAATCTATAATAAAAAATAAAATATATATCTATATCATAATCTATATCATAATAAAATATATCAAAATAAAGATTGTCTTTTCGACCAGTCTTCCGTTTAGGAGTATAATATTGTTATAGAATGCGATTCTTAATTTCTTTTTTTTTTTTTTTTTTTTTTTATTAATCATATCTTTTTCACAAATTTAATCGAGTTCAAATAACACGCATATGAAACGAAATTTGGATTTGTTAAATATTACAGATTTTACAATATGAAATATGAAAAAATAACAACCTAAATCTTCAATCTTTCCTTACATCAGTCTTTTTTTTTTATTAATCATTGATGGTTTAATCCAATATGGATTTATCTTTCTCTTAATGATGATAAAAAGCGAATGGTACTTACTGTAAAACCTTATGCAAATAATGATTATTAGGGTAGGAAACTATTCAATCAATTAAATCTTTTTAATGATTTCTTATGAGTTCTTGGTATTCTAAGAAGTGTGAAATTGTTGAATTTATCCTATCACGTTACTTGAAGATAGAGATTCAAAATAACTTGTTTATTCGTGTTTATTTATTCATGTTATGTTAGTTATAATTAAAAAAATAATTATAAACAATGGGGTTAAATTGATTGAATTCTTGTTGAGACTTCGTCATACATTATCCATTCTTCATATAGAAGAAAAAAGTATAGATTATTATGTACCGACCGAACCGATGATTATTCACGATTCCATAATTGAATCAATTACATACTGGTTCCAAACTGAAGGAATGTTATGGTAAAACTTCGTTTAAAACGATGTGGCAGAAAGCAACGTGCGACTTGAAGGACATGATCAGCTGTGGATTCTTACATCCACCACTTTTTTATATTATATAGGAACGAAAGTGCTCTTGGCTCGACATCATTTGTTCTGTTCCACTGGAACCCTCATTTTTGAGAGTGTTGCCATGTAAATAGTACACGATGGAGCTCGAGTAGAACGTATTGATTAATTTCTCAAGGGCAAGAATCTAAGGTTAGTATCGATCAATAAATTGGAACAACTTCGTAAGTCTATTTTAGATATATAAATCTAAAGGATCCAATTCGATAAAATTTAAAAGTTAATTTTGTTGGAATTGGTAAAACTCTTTTGATCAAATCAAAAGTAAAGTGTATTACGTAGGAATCAACCATTCATACGATTCTTTGATAGAAAGAAATCACAAAAAATGGTATGTTGCTGCCGTTTTGAAACGATTTAAAGATCACCGAAGTAATGTCTAAACCCAATGATTCAAGGCAAAGATAAAGATCCTGGAACAAGGAAATACCGTTTTCAATTGTCTCAACAACCAGATCATATTTAAGAATCAAAATAGATTCTAAAGGAGACAGACAAAAAGGGTTAGAGACCACTCAATAAATTTAATACCTAAAAGGTTTCTTTTGAGTTATTTGAGAGTTATTCAACTTGAGTTATGAGGATACAAATATTTTTTTTTTTGGGGGGGGGGGGGAAGACTAAGAAAAAGTATTTAAACTAAAATCAATAATATAATGAATTTGATGATTTTATGGATCTATTTGATATTATGATTCTATACATAGACATAATTTAGAATTTTCTCGAGCCGTACGAGGAGAAAACTTCTTATACGTTTCTAGGGGGGGGGGTATTGTTCATCTATCCCAATGAGCCATTTATCGAATCGTTGCAATTGATGTTCGATCCCGACGAGAGGGAAGAGATCTTCGTAAAGTGGGTTTTTATGACCCGATAAAGAATCAAATCTATTTAAATGTTCCGGCTATTCTATATTTCCTTGAAAAAGGTGCTCAACCTACAGGAACTGTTCATGATATTTCAAAAAGGGCGGGGGTTTTTACGGAACTTCGCCCTAATCAACAAATATAATTCAATTAATGAAATAAAAAAAATGTGGATGATTTGTATATAGCCTTGTATAACCTTTTTGTTTCTTTGCTATTTCCTCTTTTGTTCTATTTATATCATACTAAATTATATCTATATCATACTAAATTTATTATTGTTACTATAAAAGAGTGTCTTTTATAACGACAAAAATCTATTTCTATTTTATTGATATAAATTTTATTGATATATATAAAATAGATAGAAAAAGATTAAGTGAATAAATAAATGAAGTAATCGGGTCTATAAATATAAAATTTTGAGATTACTGTCAATGAGTTAAGGAACAAATAAAAAAACACAAAGGATTTCACTTGCTTATTTTAGTGATTAGTGAATAAACCTCATTTTTTACTTAATTTATTTTTCCACCAATATTGTATCAATGTTGTGTTGTATAGAAATATTCTATATAGTGCCAATCCAACACAAGTCCTTAGTTTTTTGTTTTCTTATTTTTTCTTATAATTCTAATTGTCTAATTGATTGGAATTGTTAGTTATATTTATAAATTGTTTTTTCTTTTGTATTCTTTTCTCAACATTCATATTGACAACAGTGTATCAAATAAATATAATCCGATCGTGGATAAAAGGATCCATTTATATCTCCGTCCCATAGCTTTTATTTCATTCAAATAATGGGTTCTTGTATTTTCTGTGATACAAGAAGTCTTTTTTTGATTAAGATTAAACTCAATAAAAATCTATATATACTATAGAATTAATGGATGACATAAGAGACAAGGAGCTATTTATAAATATTTTACTTTATCCCTATTTTTATCTGAGAATTTTTTCATCGGATCTGTTCATTTTTATTATGTTCAGAATCTAATCAATTAGAATTTTAAAAATTTTTGCTATTTTAATGTTTTGATTGGTTTGGATTGCGTTGTGCAATTCAATCTTTTTTTTATTGAGATTCCGATTGTATCTACACATTCTAATTATTTTATTTGGGTTGCTAACTCAACGGTAGAGTACTCGGCTTTTAAGTGCGGCTAGCATCTTTTACACATTTGTATGAAGCAAAAGATTCGTCCATACCATCGGTAGAGTTTGTAAGACCACGACTGATCCTGAAAGGAATGAATGGAAAAAGCAGCATGTCGTATCAATGGATAATTCTAAGAATATTTCATTCTTACCGAATAGGTCCAAAACCTTATTTAAATTGTTTGAATTCTTGTCGTGTAATAAAAAAAATGAATTTGGTCGAGTGAATAAATGGGTAGAGCCCTACTACGGTTCCAATTATAGGGAAACAAAAAGTAATGAGCTTCTGTTCTTAATTTTTGAATGATTACCCGATCTAATTAGACGTTAAAAATATATTAGTGCTTAATACGGGAAAAACTTTTCCCATGAGTGGATTATAAATTTCTTATGAGTCCTAATTATTAGCTATTACCCATTATGGGGTAGAGATAAATGTGTAGAAGAAGGCAGTATATTGATAAAGATTTTTCAAAATCAAAAGAGCGATTGGATTGAAAAAATAAAGGACTTCTAACCATCTTGTTACCCTAGAATGAACATAAATCAATTAGATGGAAAAAGAGAGGCTAGAGAGTCTGTTGATGAGTCTTACTTGTTCCGAGGTATTTTCTTACTATAATACCTTGTTTTGACTGTATCGTACTATGTATCATTTGATAACCCAATAAATCACCTATTTCTTTTCTTGTTCAAATAAAAAATGGAAGAATTTCAAGGATATTTAGAACTAGATAGATATCAGCAACATGACTTCCTATACCCACTTATCTTTCGGGAGTATATTTATGCACTTGCTCATGATCATGGTTTAAATAGATCGATTTTGTTGGATAATGTAGGTTATGACACTAAATATAGTTTACTAATTATAAAACGTTTAATTAGTCGAATGTATCAACAGAATCATTTGATAATTTCCGCTAATGATTCTAACCAAAATAAATTTTTTGGGTACAACAAAAATTTGTATTCTCAAATGATGTCGGAGGGATTTGCAGTCATTGTGGAAATTCCGTTTTCCCTACGATTAGTATCTTCCTTAGAGGCGACAGAAATCGTAAAATCTTATAATTTACGATCAATTCATTCAATATTTCCTTTTTTAGAGGACAAATTCCCACATTTAAATTATGTATCAGATGTACTAATACCCTACCCCATTCATCTGGAAATCTTGGTTCAAACCCTTCGCTATTGGGTGAAAGATCCCTCTTCTTTACATTTATTACGACTCTTTCTTCACGAGTATTCTAATTGGAATAGTCTTATTACTCCAAAAAAAATTATTTTTTCAAAAAGTAATCCACGATTATTCTTGCTCCTATATAATTCTCATGTATGTGAATACGAATCCATTTTACTTTTTCTTCGTAATCAATCTTCTCATTTACGATTAACCTCTTCTGGTATCTTTTTTGAGCGAATACATTTCTATGAAAAAAAAAAAGATCCTGTAGAAGAAGTCTTCGTTAATGATTTTCCGGCCGCCATCTTATGGTTCTTCAAGGATCCTTTTATGCATTATGTTAGATATCAAGGAAAATCTATTCTGTCTTCGAAGGATACCCCTCTTCTGATGAATAAGTGGAAATATTATCTTGTCAATTTATGGCAGTGTCATTCTTATGTGTGGTCTCAACCAGGAAGGATTTATATAAACCAATTATCCAAGCATTCCCTTGATTTTTTGGGTTATTTTTCAAGTATGCGACCAAACCTTTCGGTGGTACGGGGTCAAATGCTAGAAAATTCATTTATAATGGATAATGCTATGAAGA